CTACAGCTACTAACTCGCCACCTCCCCACGTTAAGCTGGTACTTGCTGTTGCACCAGGAGCTGTTACGCCAGGTGCGTCAGCATGGATATTTTGTACCCATTGAGCCAAGATAGGTTGTAATTGTATGGCGGTATCTGAAAACATATCTTGGGGACGGCCTAAAGCACTCATGGTATCATTATGAATGTACAAGCCAAAACTGTGAAAACCTAGAAATATACATACCCAGTTAAGGTGCGATATGATTGCATCGCGGTGTCTAAGGACGCGATCTAATAGATCGTTGTACCGAGTAGTTGGATCATAGTCTCTTACCATAAAAATGGCTGCATGTGCAGCAGCACCAACTATTAGAAATCCGCCAATCCACATGTGGTGTGTGAACAAGGAAAGTTGTGTACCATAGTCAGTAGCTAGGTATGGATAGGGGGGCATAGAGTACATATGATGAGCTACAACAATAGTTGTAGAGCCTAACATAGCGAGGTTAAGAGATAATTGAGCATGCCATGACGTTGTTAGGATTTCATAGAGACCCTTATGGCCTTGTCCTGTAAATGGGCCCTTATGAGCCTCCAAAATATCTTTAAGTCCATGACCAATAGCCCAGTTGGTCTTATACATATGACCCGCGATCAAGAAAAGAATAGCAATAGCTAAATGATGGTGCGCAATATCGCTCAACCATAGGCCTCCGGTTATTGGATCTAATCCTCCGCGAAAACTAAGAAATTCCGCGTATTTGGACCAATTCAAGGTGAAAAAAGGAGTTGCCCCTTCGGCAAAACTAGGATAAAGTTGAGCCAAAAGGTCACGATTCAAGATAAATTCATGAGGAAGTGGTATCTCCTTAGGATCAACCCCAGCGTCGAGAAATTGGTTAATCGGTAAAGATACATGAATTTGGTGTCCCGCCCAAGAAAGAGACCCAAGTCCTAATAACCCCGCTAAGTGGTGATTCAACATGGATTCTACATCTTGGAACCAGGCCAATTTGGGAGCGGCTTTGTGATAATGGAACCAACCTGCAAAAAGCATTAACGATGCAAAAATCAATGCACCGATTGCGGTACAATACAATTGTAATTCACTAGTTATTCCAGATGCTCGCCAAATCTGAAAAAACCCGGAGGTTATTTGGATTCCTCGGAAACCCCCACCTACATCACCATTCAAAATTTCTTGCCCTACTATTGGCCAAACTACCTGAGCACTGGGTCCAATGTGAGTAGGATCGCTTAGCCATGCTTCATAATTGGAAAAACGGGCACCGTGGAAGTACATGCCACTCAACCAAAGAAAGATAATGGAGAGTTGGCCAAAATGAGCACTAAAGATTTTTCGAGAGATCTCCTCCAAATCACCAGTATGACTATCGAAATCGTGAGCATCAGCATGTAGGTTCCAGATCCAAGTGGTAGTATCAGGGCCCTTAGCTAATGTTTTTGAGAAATGCCCGGGTCTGGCCCATTCCTCAAAAGATGTTTTTACAGGATCCCTATCCACAACAATTTTAACTTCTGATTCCGGTGAACGAATAATCATTAAGTCCTCCTCTTTCCGGACAAGACATACAAAGAGACCTGCCAACTGTCTTTTTAGTGAATCTTTGAAAGATAGATATTATGGTTAGCCTTTTTCTTTACTATCTACCGTCCTTCTTATTTTTTTTTAGTTATTCACTGGAGCAATTATATATTGAAGTCAATCCGAGGCAAGTGTTCGGATCTATTATGACATAAGAATTTGGTGCCTAACGGACAACGGTTATCTGGGAAAATTATTTCCCGACGTAATAAAAAAATCTTTTTTTTATTTAAAAAGCTAGTGTATTTTTTTTTGAGAGTATAAGTCCCTATCTACATCTACTTTCCTTGAGTGAGCATAATATAGATTTTTTATTCGATTCAAAATTCCAAGATAACTCATTAGAATTTTGAATAAGACCACCCTGATATATATATATTAGGTAGGAATATGTAAATTGACCCCTTTTATTTGCTTTATTCTCTTCTGTTCTAGAGCCCATCCCTATTGTTTATCCTTAGGAAATTTGATATAAAATCGAAGGTAGAAGAAAGGGATATAATGAAATTCTTGATTTGATCTTCCCCCCTAAAGTATTTGATTAATGGATCAACAACCAAATCAGCCTTTTTCTGAAAAAGTGGAGTGCCCTTATTCAAATTCAAAGCGCTTCGTAATCTTCAACCAGTTCTGTGCTTCAATATAATTTCCCGGAGTAAGCGCTATAGCTTGTTTCCAATACTCAGCAGCTTGATCAAACCAAGCTTCCGAAATTTCCGAATCACCCTGTAGAATGGCCTGTTCTCCTCGGTCGGAATAGGCATTTCCTTCCCCTAGAACCGTACTTGAGAGTTTCCTACCTCATACGGCTCAGAAATTCCTATCTTTATTTCCCCTATCTTAACTGAATTCGATTTCTCAAAAATCGATCCAATTTCTTCTTGGGTTAAGCGGAAGAAGTTAATTACCTAAGTTTCAAACCCTAATTTTGATCAATAATCAGTTTGATCTTTTCTCCCACCTTCAGAAGAATGAAGCATAGATAGACCTATATCCTTCGTTCGAATTTTCTGAAAGGTAACTATCTCGGTTTCGTTTCTTTCATATATGAAATTTCTATAGAATCCTTGAAAAAGACTTTTTCCCATAAGGAAGAAAAAAGAACTTACTATCTTTGGGATCTGATACTACACCGCTGCTTAATCCCTTAGTGGATCGACTGTATTACATAAGCGGATTCCTAAATTGTGCCCCATATTATGGTATAATTAAGCAGTTTTCTTTTTTAGTTGTATCGACCCAGTCGCTCACTAATTGATCTTTACGGTGCTTTCTCTATCAATTTGAGACTTTATCCATAGAGTAGTAGTATAGGCTCTACTTTATTCCTATTTGGATTCTCATGAAGTGTCCTTCCTTCCTACAGCTGATAGGGCAAAATCGTTGTTTTGACGATCCCTATGTAGAAAGCCCTTTTTCTAGTATTTACTAGAAAATTTCATCTTTTTTTTCTTCTTTCTATAGTGGAGATAGTCGCACGTAATGACAGATCACGGCCATATTATTAAAAGCTTGTGGTAAGAAGGGGTTTCGTTCTAGCGCCCGGAAATAATATTCCAAAGCCTTTGTATGCTCTCCATTGCTTGTGTGTATAAGGCCTATGTTATATAGTATATAACTTCGATCATAGGGATCAATTTCTAGTCGCGTAGCTTCATAATAATTCTGCAAAGCTTCCGCATAATTTCCTTCGGATTGAGCCAACATCCGTTACGGTCGTTCATTCTATTCAAAAAATCTCCGTTTCAAAACCGTACATGAGGTTTTCATCTCATACGGCTCCTCCCTTCTGTACATAGTACTAAGCGAAAAATATATAGAATGAAAATCGAATTAGTCCCATCTCATTATGGACCGAAAGGGGCTGGTATTTTTCCAAGAAATCTCTAGCCAACCTTCCCTCAAGAGGTTTTTCTTAACACCAATCAATTCTATTAATGCTAGAGGAAAACGATAGCTCCAAGAATTTCTTTGTTCTCAACGCCTCCTATTTATAGGAATTAGCCACTTCAACGACCTTTGATGGTTATAAGGGTATCCAAAGTACAAACCCGATGGTTGTTTGTTATCCCAACCATTCTTCCCAACCCTGATACCGATCAGGAAAGGGCTAATTTCTAACAAAGTTTTTCTCTTGTTGATTCCTATTTCGAGGTGTAGTGCTTTTCTCCCCTATGCTGCCTATTGGTACTAGTAGAGTAGGATTGGCCTGTAATATGGAACCCATTCTGTAGGTGTAACCTTTCGCTCAATACTCAAATCTACAATTGAAGCATCTGAAGCCACATCAATCGAGGATACACGACAGAAGGAATTGTTAGTTCACCTCACCTTCCCCAAGCGTGGGTTTCCTTTACTAATTTTGTTCTCTCTATGTGAAACCCCTCTCTTTCTCGTAAGACTGAGATGTAGGTAGGGCTAAAAAAAAAAACAAACAAAAAAAAGACTCAAATCGCACCATCTCTATAATAAGTAAATGCCCGTTTTTCCCCTGAGGTTGTCGGAATTATTTGCAATAAAATATTGGCTACAATCGAGGAGGTCTTATCAATGAAATTTCCATTTATACGGGATCTAGGCATAATTCCCAATCCATTCTATATAGAATTCTTTTCATTCTATCACAAAATAACATAAAAACAAAACATTCGATTCGTATAAATCGATCCATACGCTCTAAATGGATAAGAGAGGTATGGATTTTCCGCTCAACTAAAATTGTCTCCTTTTCCTTCTGTTTGGACAAGAAGAGATATGAAATATTTGACTAAGATTGGATTTAATTCCACTTTCCTATTTCTCAACAACAACTTCTCTCATCAGCTATTTCGCGTTTTCAAAGTCATTAATTATCGCGTACCCTTTTTTTTATTTAGATTGTACAGCATAACGTACCTTATGCAAATAGAATTAAGGGGTTCCTTTATTTTCTTATGGAATAAGAAGAATTGTTCCATTCTCTTTTTATTTAGGTTTTCCCCAAAGAAAAACTTTTTTTGGAGCGTAATTCCTAGTAAAAAAATCCTGGATCCTTCCACTTAGATGAAAAGGAATTTTTCCAATAGAGCCATGGAATCCCCGAGCGGTTGTAGCTGTAACCTGTACTTCAGGAATACGAAAACTCGCTATTCACTCCGTTTTTTTCCATAATAAGATTATGTAGGAGAGATGGCCGAGCGGTTCAAGGCGTAGCATTGGAACTGCTATGTAGACTTTTGTTTACCGAGGGTTCGAATCCCTCTCTTTCCGTTTCTCTTAATTCATCAACGTTAGCGATCACAATGTTATCAAATCAAATAACAATTTATTGCAGCAATAATACCTTTATTTAATAGAAATTCTCTATAGCAAATTGCTACAGTATGTAAAATACACATAGACTAAATAACAAAAAAGAAAAAAGAATTCTAAGGTGAATCTATTTCTGCTAGGTGAATGGGAAAATACGAATTAAGAGCCTTAGGTCGATTTAGTTCGGGGAAAGGGGAAAAATTTTTATGAACCTTTCCTTTTTTCGTTAAGTTCAAGTCTGACGAGAGTAATATTCTACAACTAGCAACTCATTTATTTTGAGACCGACCCATTTCCTATCTAGGATTTTTTGTACTAGTCCCTTATATTGCAATGTGTCAACCGTCAAATGCTTTGGCAATTTGCCCTGATCGGATGAAGCAATAGAATTTTGAACGAGACGTTTTGATCTTTGGTTATCCTTCGTGGTAATAATATCTCGGGGTTTGCAACGAAAACTTGGTATATCAACTATACGACCATTAACTAAAATATGTCTATGGTTAACTAATTGCCGGGCCCCAGGAATGGTTGAAGCCATACCCAATCGAAAAACGATATTATCCAAACGCATTTCGAGTAATTGTAGTAAAACCTGACCTGTTGACCTTTTTGCTTTTCCGGCCATATGTACATATCTAAGTAATTGTCGTTCTGTCAGACCATAATGAAAACGCAATTTCTGTTTTTCTTCAAGACGAATACGATATTGCTCTTTTTTCCCAGAATGGAATTTCTTTTTCAGATTACTTCCGGATTTAGGTGTTTTTCTAGTGAGTCCTGGTAAAGCTCCCAGACGGCGTATTTTTTTTAAACGAGGTCCTCTATAACGGGACATGAAGACTCCTTTTTTATTTTATTGAAATTTCATTTTACACAATAAATTTCATTGTATTTACATTACAGAATACATCGAAATTAAAACTGAATTAAACTAAAGGATAAACAGAGTAAAATCTACTAAAGTACCACAGTACCACAAAAAACGTAATTTCATCAACATCTGGACTTTTTGTATATATTATACATTTTAATGTTTTGTATCTAGCAAAATTGTAAGGTAGAACAACATAATAGACTCTGGATTCCCCATTTAATTCGGAGAAAAAGAGAGATTTTTGTTCATGGAACATCGACAGAGAAAAAAGCCGACTATCGGATTTGAACCGATGACCCTCGCATTACAAATGCGATGCTCTAACCTCTGAGCTAAGTGGGCTTATATAACAGAAATAGTGTAACAAATAGAAATATATATAGGAAATCTGTAAAATGTAAGATCTTAATTATTAATCTTAGTTATTAACTAGTTCCAAATTGGAAGTTCTACTTAGAAAAAAAAAAGAATGAATATCAAGCGTTATAGTATGATTTAGAATACTAAAAAAAAGGAGGGGGGGGAAGAAAAACTTTTGAATATATTGATTCCGATTGAATTGGAAATATATCAACGATAGAATCAATGCAATTCAGAATTGCAATAAGCGGGGTCTATCAAATAGAGATGAGCTGCTAGACTACGTCGAATAATGAATTCAATGATTCAAAAAAACTAAGAGATAAATGAAATTACACAAGGAATCCTAGTTTCAAAGAAAAGGAAAATGGGGATATGGCGAAATCGGTAGACGCTACGGACTTGATTGTATTGAGCCTTGGTATGGAAACCTGCTAAGTGGTAACTTTCAAATTCAGAGAAACCCTGGAATTAAAAATGGGCAATCCTGAGCCAAATCCCACTTTTGAAAAACAAGCGGTTCTCAAACTAGAACCCAAAGGAAAAGGATAGGTGCAGAGACTCAATGGAAGCTGTTCTAACGAATCGAGGTAATTACGTTGTGTTGGTAGCGAAACTCCCTCTAAATTAGAGAAAGAAGGGCTTTATACATCTAATACACATGTATAGATACTGGCATAGCAAACCAAAGGATTAATCACAGAATCCTATATCATAATATAGGTTCTTTATTTCTTTTTGAAAATGAAATTCAGAATTATATTGAGTAATCAAATCCTTCAATTCATTGTTTTTGAGATCTTTTAAAAAGTGGATTAATCGGACGAGGATAAAGAGAGAGTCCCATTCTACATGTCAATACTGACAACAATGAAATTTCTAGTAAAAGGAAAATCCGTCGACTTTATAAGTTGTGAGGGTTCAAGTCCCTCTATCCCCAACAAACCCTCTTTTTTCCCCAACCATAGTATTTATCCTCTTTTTTCTTTTATCAATGGGTTTCAGATTCATTAGCTTTCTCATTCTACACTTTTACTCTCATTCTACACTTTTACAAAGAAGTGCGAAGAGAACTCAATGGATCTTATGCTATTCATTAAATGGATTTCTTTTTTATTAAAGTATCGGCAAGGAATCTCGATTATTAATTCGATTTTTAAGTATTAATAAGTAAGTCATCCACAATGCATAAGACTCCCCCCCATTTCCAAATTTAGAATACTTTAATGGATTTTTTAATTCCTTTAATTGACATAGGTGCAAATACTCCACTAGGATGATGCACAAGAGAGGGTCAGGATAGCTCAGTTGGTAGAGCAGAGGACTGAAAATCCTCGTGTCACCAGTTCAAATCTGGTTCCTGGCAAACAAAAAAAAGGGTCCA